GCTTATTAGCTAAATGGCAATTGGCGCATACAATTCGCCCAGTTGCTTCTCGTGGATTTTCATAACCTTTCTGCGCAAAAATGGGATACGCATTTGAAATAGATGTTCGAGTTATTACATATATCATGATCGATACAGAAATAGATCGAGCGATCTGTTCCTTTACCCAAGAAAAAGAAAAAGTATTTCTATTTTGCATGATCCAATCATTCATCCAGGAATTTCTACAATAAATTAGATAGGTAGCTAGTATAGTTCCCTATCCACGAGTCTGCCATTGTACTGAAATAATTCTATTGAAATAGGACAAATACCTTGAAGAGGTAGAAGTATAAAGAAAGAATAAGTCAAATGGAAAATGCTTTCTTTATGCGCGAAGAAAAATTTGGATTGATATCAGGAGATCAAATAAGTTCTTCATTCATTCATTGAATGATAAATGACTACAAGCGAAGGAGATACGCGATTTAAAAAACGGAAGATCCAATATTTCACAATTGTATCTAGAATAACTGGAAAAGTGGAAACAAGACCAGATATAATTTGGTCGTTATGAGCCAATCCAAAATCATTGTAGATCGAACCAATCATTAGTTCCCAACCATGGGTCGAGTGAAATCCAATCCATAAATCAGTAACTAAAAGAATCGAAAAAGCTTTTATTGTGTCATTTAAGTTATAGAAGAATTCCTGAACCCAAGAATTAAGAATGACAAGTTCTTCATTACCCAGAATAAAATAACCGCTTAAAATAGCGAAACATATTATATTTGTCGAAAAGTGCAAAATGATATGGAGATGATATTCATTGTGTGTTTTGACCAATTGTATCGTTTCCTTGTGTATTCCTATACGAAACTTTTGTATATTTTGTATATGTGTCTCTGGGTATTCTTTTATCATTTCATCCAACAAGAATAGTTCTTCTAATTCTAGGAATTTTTCTATAACATTTTTCTCTTGAATATCATTCAAAAAAGTTTCGGATTGCCTAGTATTCCACCAATTAATAATCCAAGGTTCGAGACTTTTTTGAAATGAGAGAGAGACCCACCAGGGCAAAAATACTATAGATGCAAGATATGGGAGGGAAATCAATGCTTTCTTTTTTTTCATTTTTTTTTTATCTGTGAATTGTTAATGAACTGCTTCATTTGTCAACTCTATCTGATCTGATGTTTCTCTAAAGCACAAGTTCTATAACAAGGTATGGAACCTATGGATCTATTCCCATTTTTGTATAATAATTGACTCCTTAGATCCAGAAGGAATTAAGGAATATAGAAATAAAATAAGGGTCCTTTTTCGGATGAAAAAAAATTCGAAATAAATAGATAGAGAAATATATATATATAATATAAAAAGTAAATAAATTAAGTAATAAATTAAGTAAATAGGATTTCCGGGTATCTCAATTAATTATTTCGAAATGTTGCACCGTCTAACCACAGCACAGGAATACGGTATCAGTTCAAAATCTGAGGCTTAACCTAAAAGTATGAATTCTGTATTACGAAATACATATTTGGATATTTGATGAATTCATACTTAATTAGATTTATTAGACTTTTTACTAGTATAAAAGAATGGAGTTGGGCCCTATACGCATACAAATACGGATACAAAAGGGTTTTGGTATAGAAAAAATGTATTCTTATTATAGTTTATTATATTTATTATAGTTGGAATAGTTGTAGTTGTTCCATATACGTTCCCCAACTTTTGTTTTATTCTAGCGGGTTGTTGCGTCAACGGAACGAGGAAATGGAATCTAACATGTTTTTCTCGAATGAACAGTCTGAGGAAACCTCAATTGTATAAAAAAAAGGGGAAATTAGCAAGCTCCTTCTATTATGTGGAGAAAACATTCATTCTTCGTTTGGTTCATTTCAAAATACTTCAATTGGTACGCGCAAGAAATAGGCCAATTCAGCAGCTTTTTGCTCAATTTCTCGCGGAGTCAAATTCTCATCAGTACGAGTCAAGGGAATGTTTCCTTGGCCTCTGATTTCCATATAAAGAATACGACGAGGAAAAAGACCCTCTTGAACCTCCATTCTGATTGATTGGATATCTTTCATAAAGAAGCGAAGGAAGATGCGACGATTTATTCCAGGGAATCCCCAACGAAAAATACACATTATTCCTTCTTTTCTATCGAATCGGTCATAACCACTACCTACATTCCATGAAATTGTGCACCACAAATATGAACTAATGAATAGACCCGCGATTCCATAGAAAGACATCACGATTCCTTGTGGAAAAAAAATGATTTGCTGAGATGGAAATCCAGGTATCAGATTCCTACCAAGATAACTAGAAGTTCCAACCACTAAGAATCCTAGTGAACCTAAAAAAAGGATACAGGCCCAGCAAAAATTACTTGCTTTTCGAGACCCTGTTATAAGTTCTATCCATATATGTTCTGATCGCCAGTTCATACTATACTAGACCCAGTTGCATTCGATTGGAATTGAGAAAAAATTTGACTTTACTTTTCATGATGCCGAAGTAACTTTCATCAACTAGCACTAGTCTGATATGAACCATTAGGAATAATTGGTTAGATACATATACTTTCTATTATAAAAATATTCGCCGATCGTTTTTAACCAGATATACCCGCATATCATATACATACATTTATGCGGATATCATGTATCCGCATGCATAACAGTTCTTTCGTTTGTGTTCGGAAAAAGCCACATATTGTCCCATATTACACTAAACAAATATCTGTATTATGATTCAGTGTTGAAATAAATTGATGAAATTTGGTCCCATCGGATCTAGACAATCTTATTTTTTTGGACATGAAGAAATAAAGAAGCCATTGCAATCGCAGGAAATACTAGGCCCACTAAAGGGACAAAAATGGAGGGTAAGTTAAGATCTGTCATAGAATGGGTACCTCGATTTAATATTTGTACCTATTATAAAGATATCTTATGATAAGTATCTCTATTATATAGAAACTATTCTAAATAATATTAATATTTAAGTAGTGAATAAGTGCAAGGAATGAGAACTAAATGAAGTGTACCTATTCATCTTTTTAGACGAATATATATGATAATCCGCTTTAAGTTTAAGAAATTTTATTATTCCCCCATCCTTGTAGACATAGAAATCACTTCTATATCTATATTTTCATTTTATTTCGATATTTTTTTTGCGTTTTTATTCAAAGGAAAGAAACCGTGCAGCTGAAATAACTCACTCAGAACACCTTTTAAAAGATTACGCGGTACGATTGGGTCAAATAAGCCCTTATGGAATGAATACTCAGCCGCTTGTGAACCGTCGGGTACTGTTTTATTCAATGTTTGTTCAATTACTCTTTTACCCGCAAAAGCAATATAGGCGTTGGGTTCAGCAATAATAACATCTCCTAACATACCAAAACTGGCAGTTACTCCACCAGTTGTAGGAGATGTAAGGATTGATACATAGAATAACTTTTTATTTGATTGATAATTATATGAAGCAGAAGATATTTTAGCCATTTGCATCAAGCTCAAACTTCCTTCTTGCATACGTGCTCCCCCAGAAGCACACACAATAATGACAGGTAGAGATCGATTAGTAGCATACTCGATCAAACGGGTGATTTTCTCGCCTACTACGGATCCCATACTACCCCCCATGAACTGAAAATCCATAACCCCAACTGCTATGGGAATACCATTTAGTTGACCTATGCCTGTTTGAACAGCTTCAGTTAAACCTGTCCTTCTTTGATAAGAATCGATACGATCTCTATAAGGTTCCTCCTCTGAATGAAATTCAATGGGGTCCATAGAGACCATATCTTCATCCATGGGATCCCAAGTGCCCGGATCAATCAAAAGTTCGATTCTATCTGAACTACTCATTTTCAAATGATATCCACACTGTTCACAAATATGCATTTTTGACCTAAAAAATTTTTTATAATTTAATCCATAACAATTTTCGCATTGAACCCATAAATTTCTGTATTTTTTATTTATATCCAAATCATTAGATCTTCCTCTTATATTGAAATCACGGTTGTTACCACCAGTTCTTATACTAGAATTCCTGCTTTGACTACCTTCAGTACAAATGAAACTAGAAATGTAACTGTCACTGTAATTGTCGGTACCGCTGAAAGTGTCACTATGAATACTGACTTCAAAACGAAGATAACTATCAATGCAACTATTAATGTGATTATTCCAACTAGATTGAGTATCATACATGTAATGATAATAGTAGTGATTGTTACTCTTAGACCTACTATTCAAATAATTGGAAAAAAAATTTTCTAGTTCACTCAGAAAAAAACTATTATTGTCAATCTCAAAAATCTTATTTTCAATATCAAAATATACAGAATAACTGTCACCATTACCATCCCTAACTAAAAAAGTGTTATCAGAGATAAAACTCCAAATATCCCCGATATCAAATAAATAATCAACATTTCTGAAACTATAACTACCACTATCACTCCAACTAGGAATGTTATTCTCCGTATCATTTAGAATGGGCTCTTCGCTTCCACCGGTATGTCCAACAGCATTAAGACTATCCATTGATTTACTTAGCCCACACTTATGTTCTAACTTCTCCTTAGACAACATCGAATTGAACCACCACTTTTTCATAGAGTCTTCTTGCTCCCTATTTGATGAAAATATAATAGATGAATAGTCATTCGATGAATAATCATTTTACTATTTTATTTCCTATCAGAATTAAGCATATGATCCAATCATTGTAATTGTTAACTAACAACGGGTGAGTATTGAAAGAAATGATTCTTTTGGGGGGTAATTCAGGGTATCACTATCAATATATATATTGATATATATATTATGATAGGATCTAGAATCCTCAATTAGAAATATAAAAAGAGGTTTCTCTCATGTCATGTACAAAAAAATGCTCATCGAAAAGATAAAAAGATAAATAGTTGTTTCTTCCTATACTAGAATATAACCTATAAATGAAATGAAGAATTCATTCTCGTA